AATGAATTGCCTGATAAAAAGGATTACCTTGATAGGGTAAATCATAAAGATTTAATGCTTTATTCATTATTATATTTAATAGAATTAAACTATTTCTAAAAGTATCAAAAACTTTTGTGCATCATACACTAAAATATATTTAAAAAGATAAGCTAATTAAGCTATTGGGTTCATACCCCACTTATAAAGGTTATAATCCTTTTCTTTTTAATCAAGAAAATTTCTAATAATATTTTTTTAATTATATTAATTTTTGGGTCATTAATTACAATTTCTGCTAATTCTTGGCTTGGTGCTTGAATAGGGTTAGAAATTAATTTACTTTCATTTATCCCCCTAATAAATGAAGGTAAAAAAAATTTAATAACATCCGAAAGAAGCCTAAAATACTTTTTAACTCAAGCTTTTGCCTCTTCAATTTTATTATTTGCTATTATTTTAATAATAATATCCTTTAATTTAAATTGAATAAATAATAATTTTTATGAATTATTAATTTTATCAACATTATTATTAAAAAATGGAGCTGCACCTTTTCATTTCTGATTTCCTGGAGTAATAGAAGGATTAAGTTGAATTAATGGATTAATTCTTATAACTTGACAAAAAATTGCCCCTTTAATATTAATTTCCTATAATATTAATTATAATTTTTTTTTAATTGCTATTATTTTATCAATAATTATTGGAGCTCTAGGAGGTCTTAATCAGACTTCTTTACGTAAATTAATAGCTTTTTCTTCAATTAATCACTTAGGTTGAATATTAATAGCAATAATAAATAACGAATTATTATGATTAATTTATTTTGTTTTTTATTTTTTCTTATCAATATCAATTGTTTTACTTTTCAATAATTTAAAATTATTTCATTTTAATCAAATTTTTAATTTTTCTATAATAAATCCAGTAATTAAATTTTTTTTATTTTTAAATTTACTATCTTTAGGAGGATTACCTCCATTTTTAGGATTTTTACCTAAATGACTAGTAATCCAAAATTTAGTAGAAACAAATCAATTATTTTTATTATTTATTTCTGTCTGTTTAACATTAATCACTTTATATTATTATTTGCGAATATCTTATAGTATTTACATATTAAATTTCAATAAAAATTCTTGAATGTTAATGAATAACTTTAGCAATAAAAATATAACTTTTATTTTAACTATAAATTTTTTTTCTATCATAGGGTTAATAATTATTTCATTAATTTACCTAATTTTATAAGAAGAATTTAAGTTAATTAAACTAATAGCCTTCAAAGCTGAAAATATTTGTATTACCCTTTTAGTTCTTAAACTTTAATAATTAAAAAATTATTCCTTCAGAATTGCAGTCTAATATCATTATTGAATATAAAGTTAAATATAAAATTTGATTAAAAAGAATTATTCTTATATATAAATTTACAATTTATCGCCTAAACTTCAGCCATTTAATCGCGACAATGACTATTCTCTACAAATCATAAAGATATTGGAACATTATATTTTATTTTTGGGGCTTGAGCTGGAATAGTTGGAACTTCTTTAAGTTTACTAATTCGAGCAGAATTAAGTCAACCAGGTGTATTTATTGGAAATGATCAAATTTATAATGTTATTGTAACTGCTCATGCTTTTATTATAATTTTTTTTATAGTAATACCAATCATAATTGGAGGATTTGGAAATTGATTAGTTCCTTTAATGTTAGGAGCTCCAGATATGGCCTTTCCTCGAATAAATAATATAAGTTTTTGAATACTACCTCCTTCATTGACACTACTACTTTCAAGTAGTTTAGTAGAAAATGGAGCTGGGACTGGATGAACAGTGTATCCCCCTCTTTCATCTGGAACAGCTCATGCTGGAGCTTCAGTAGACTTAGCTATTTTTTCTTTACATTTAGCAGGAATTTCATCAATTTTAGGTGCAGTAAATTTTATTACAACAGTAATTAATATACGATCTTCAGGAATTACTCTTGATCGAATACCTTTATTTGTTTGATCAGTAGTAATTACTGCAGTTTTATTACTTCTTTCTTTACCTGTTTTAGCTGGTGCTATTACTATGTTATTAACAGATCGAAATTTAAATACTTCATTCTTTGATCCAATTGGAGGAGGAGATCCAATTTTATATCAACATTTATTTTGATTCTTTGGACATCCAGAAGTTTATATTTTAATTCTTCCAGGGTTTGGAATAATTTCTCATATTATTACTCAAGAAAGAGGAAAAAAGGAAACATTTGGAACTTTAGGAATAATTTATGCTATATTAGCTATTGGTTTATTAGGGTTTATTGTTTGAGCTCATCATATATTTACAGTTGGAATAGATGTTGATACACGAGCTTATTTTACATCTGCTACAATAATTATTGCTGTACCAACAGGAATTAAAATTTTCAGTTGATTAGCTACTCTTCATGGAACACAATTAAACTATACACCTGCTTTATTATGATCATTAGGATTTGTATTTTTATTTACTGTTGGAGGATTAACAGGAGTTGTATTAGCTAATTCTTCTATTGATATTGTTCTTCATGATACATATTATGTTGTTGCTCATTTCCATTATGTATTATCTATAGGAGCTGTATTTGCTATTATAGCAGGATTTATTCACTGATATCCTTTATTAACAGGATTAGTAATAAACCCTACATGATTAAAGATTCAATTTACTATTATATTTATTGGAGTAAATTTAACATTTTTCCCACAACATTTCTTAGGATTAGCAGGAATACCACGACGATATTCTGATTTTCCAGATAGTTACTTAGCATGAAATATTGTTTCATCATTAGGTAGAACAATTTCATTATTTGGAATTGTATTCTTTTTATTTATTATTTGAGAAAGTATAATTTCTCAACGAACACCTTCATTCCCTATACAATTATCATCATCAATTGAATGATATCATACTCTTCCACCTGCAGAACATACATATGCAGAACTTCCATTATTATCATCTAATTTCTAATATGGCAGATTAGTGCAATGAATTTAAGCTTCATATATAAAGAATTTTATCTTTTATTAGAATACTAATGGCAACCTGAGCAAATTTAGGATTACAAAATAGTTCTTCTCCATTAATAGAACAATTAAATTTTTTTCATGATCATACAGTTTTAATTTTAATTATAATTACAGTAATAATTACTTATGTAATAGGTATATTATTTTTCAATAAATTTACAAATCGATATTTATTACATGGACAAACTATTGAAATCATTTGAACAATTCTTCCTGCAATTATTTTAATATTTATTGCTTTTCCATCACTTCGGTTATTATATTTATTAGATGAAATTAATTCTCCTTTAATTACTTTAAAGGCTATTGGACATCAATGATACTGAAGTTATGAATATTCTAATTTTATAAATTTAGAATTTGATTCATATATAATTCCAACAAATGAATTAAATTTAAATGGATTCCGATTATTAGATGTTGATAATCGAATTATTTTACCATTAAATAATCAAATTCGAATTTTAGTAACTGCTACTGATGTTCTTCACTCATGAACAGTTCCTTCTTTAGGAGTAAAAATTGATGCTACTCCAGGCCGATTAAATCAAACTAATTTTCTAATTAATCAATCTGGTCTTTTTTTTGGACAATGTTCTGAAATCTGTGGAGCTAATCATAGTTTTATACCTATTGTTATTGAAAGAATTCCAATAAATTATTTTATTAAATGAGTTTCTTCTCAATTAAATTCATTAGATGACTGAAAGCAAGTACTGGTCTCTTAAACCATTATATAGTAAATTAGCACTTACTTCTAATGATATAATAAATAAAAAATTAGTTTAGCCCAAAACATTAGTATGTCAAACTGAAAACATTAGACTTTCTAATATTTTTTAATTCCACAAATAGCCCCTATTAGATGATTAACTTTATTTTTAGTCTTTTCTATTACATTAGTAGTTTTTAATGTTAAAAATTACTTTTGTGTTTCATATTCATCAAATCAAACAGCCCAAAATATTAATATTAAATCTTTTAAAATAAATTGAAAATGATAACAAATTTATTCTCTGTATTTGATCCTTCAACAACTATTTTTAATTTATCCTTAAATTGACTAAGTACTTTTTTAGGTCTATTAATTATTCCAACATCATACTGACTAATACCAAATCGATTCCAAGTTATTTGAAATAATATTTTAATTACACTACATAAAGAATTTAAAACATTATTAGGTCCTAATGGACATAACGGAAGTACTTTAATATTTATTTCATTATTTTCTTTAATTATGTTTAATAATTTTTTAGGGTTATTCCCTTATATTTTTACTAGAACTAGTCATTTAACTTTAACTTTAAGTTTAGCTTTCCCATTATGATTAAGTTTTATATTATATGGATGAATTTCTCATACACAACATATATTTGCTCATTTAGTCCCTCAAGGAACTCCTCCTGTTTTAATACCTTTTATAGTATGTATTGAAACTATTAGTAACGTAATTCGACCAGGAACATTAGCTGTTCGATTAACTGCTAATATAATTGCTGGACATTTATTAATAACATTATTAGGTAATACTGGACCAATATCAACATCTTATATCATCCTTTCATTAATTTTAGTAACTCAAATTGCTCTTTTAGTATTAGAATCTGCTGTTGCAATTATTCAATCATATGTATTCGCGGTTTTAAGAACACTTTATTCTAGTGAAGTAAATTAATGTCAACACACGCAAATCACCCCTTTCATTTAGTCGATTATAGCCCTTGACCTTTAACAGGAGCTATTGGAGCTATAACAACTGTTACTGGTCTTGTTCAATGATTTCATCAATATGATTTAACACTATTTACTTTAGGAAATATTATTACTTTAATAACTATATATCAATGATGACGAGATATCTCTCGAGAAGGAACTTTTCAAGGATTACATACATTACCAGTTACTTTAGGTTTACGATGAGGAATAATTTTATTTATTGTTTCTGAAATTTTCTTCTTTATTTCTTTTTTTTGAGCTTTTTTTCATAGTAGTCTTTCGCCAACAATTGAATTAGGAATAACTTGACCCCCAGTTGGAATTATTACTTTTAACCCCTTTCAAATTCCTCTTTTAAATACTGCTATTTTATTAGCATCAGGAGTTACTGTAACATGGGCTCATCATAGTTTAATAGAAAATAACCACACTCAAGCAATACAAAGTTTATTTTTTACTGTATTATTAGGAATTTATTTTTCGATTCTTCAAGGTTATGAATATATTGAAGCTTCATTTACAATTGCAGATAGTGTTTATGGTTCAACATTTTTTATAGCAACAGGATTCCATGGACTTCATGTATTAATTGGAACATCTTTTTTATTAGTATGTTTACTACGACATATTAATTATCATTTTTCAAAAAGTCATCATTTTGGATTTGAAGCTGCAGCATGATATTGACATTTTGTTGATGTAGTTTGATTATTTTTATATATTTCAATTTACTGATGAGGTAGATAATTTATAAAGTATATATTTGTATATATGACTTCCAATCATAAGGACTAAACAATTTTAGTATAAATAATTTTAATTTTATTAATTATAAGATGTATTATTTTTATTATTACAATTGTTGTAATGATATTAGCTACTTTTTTATCAAAAAAAACTATTATTGATCGAGAAAAGAGTTCTCCATTTGAATGTGGATTTGATCCTATAAATTATTCTCGTTTACCTTTTTCTCTTCGATTTTTTTTAATTGCTATTATTTTTTTAATTTTTGATGTAGAAATTGCTTTAATTTTACCAATAATCCTTATTATTAAATCATCAAATTTATTAAATTGATCTATTACTAGATTATTTTTTATTTTTATTTTATTAATTGGTTTATATCATGAATGAAATCAAGGAGCTTTAGAATGAAATAACTAAATATGAAGCGATATATTGCAATTAGTTTCGACCTAATCTTAGGTGAAATTCACCCATATTTTGGGATAATAGTTAACTATAACATTTAATTTGCATTTAAAAAGTATTGATTTTATCAATTTATCTTATTAATTGAAACCAAAAAGAGGTATATTACTGTTAATAATATCATTGAATATTTATATTCCAATTAAATTAGAAATATAAATGGAATTAAACCATTAAAGATAAAAGTTAGCAGCTTTTTCTTGATCAACATATTTCTATTTATATAGTTTAATTAAAACATTACATTTTCACTGTAAAAATAAAAATTTATTTTTTATAAATATTTAAAAATTACAATAATTTCCCTAACATCTTCAGTGTCATGCTCTAAATATAAGCTATTTAAATTTAAATTAAAAATATACTCATTAAAACTAAAACAATTACTCATAATAAATAACTTAATAAATAAATTTTTAAATTATTATTTTGAAATTCTTGAATATATAAAGAATAATTCTTTAATTGATTATATAATATTTGACCTCCAAAAAATTCACTTCATCCTTGATCAAAACTTTTATATCTATATAATCCTAAATTTATTGGAAACTTAATTACACCTAATGTAGAAATAACTGGTATAAATCATATTCCTCCTGCAAATCTACTTAAACCATAGTTTATTAAAGATTTATTATAAAAAAATAAAGAAATATTTCTTATTAAATAACCAGATACACCCCCTAAGATAAAAACAATTAAAGTTAATATTTTTATATCAAAAGGTAAACAAATTATATCGGGATTAAAAAATATTAATCAATTTAACATTCTTCCTCCAATAATAGCTATTACTATTAAAAAAAAAATTCTAAAACTTATTGTTCAACCCTTATCATTTAATATATTTAAAGAAGTTATATTAAAATCCCCAGTCATTGAATAATAAACTAATCGGAAAGAATAACATACTGTCAAGCCAGTAGAAAAAAAAAAAAGAAAAAAAGAAAAAAAGTTAATATATGACAACATAACTACTTCTAAAATTAAATCCTTTGAATAAAACCCTGCTAAAAAAGGTATACCACATAAAGCTAAATTAGCAATATTAAAACAACTACAAGTTAAAGGTATTCTTATACTTAATCTTCCTATAAAACGAATATCTTGTGCATTTTTTGTATTATGAATAATTACCCCTGCACATATAAATAATAAAGCCTTAAATAAAGCGTGAGTTAATAAATGAAAAAAAGCTAATTTATAAAATCCAATTGATAGAATACTTATTATTAAACCTAATTGACTTAAAGTTGATAAAGCAATAATTTTTTTTAGATCAAATTCAAAATTAGCTCCTAACCCCGCTATAAATATTGTTAATCCAGAAATTAATAATAAAAATTGTCCTATAAAAGAATCAACTAATAAAATATTAAATCGAATTAATAAGTAAACCCCCGCTGTTACTAAAGTAGAAGAATGAACCAAAGCAGAAACAGGTGTAGGAGCAGCTATTGCTGCAGGCAATCATGAAGAAAAAGGAATTTGGGCACTTTTAGTTATAGCAGCTAATATTACTAAAGAACCAATAATTATTATTTCAAAACTTTTATTTATTATGTCTAAATAAAAAATATAATTTCAGCTACCATAATTTAATATTCATGCAATAGCTAACAATAAAGCTACATCTCCAATTCGATTTGATAAAGCAGTTAATATCCCAGCATTATAAGACTTAACATTTTGAAAATAAATAACTAAACAATACGAAACCAATCCTAATCCATCCCACCCTAATAAAATTCTAATTAAATTGGGTCTAATAATTAATATTATTATTGATATAACAAATATTAATACTAATAAAATAAATCGATTAACATTAAAATCTTCTGCTATATATTGATTACTATAAAAAATTACTAATGAAGAAATTAATAAAACAAATGATATAAATATTAAACTTATTCAATCAAATAAAAAAGTTATTACAATAGATATTCTATGTAATGAAACAATTTCCCATTCAATAAAATAAATTAAATCATTAAATAAAAATTTTAAACTAAAAAAAAATAAAGAAATTCTAATAAAAATTAAAATATAAAAACTATTTTTACAATAATTAACTAAGTTATTCACGATCTAAAATGAAAAATTTCATATCATTGACACCACAAATCAATATTTTTATTAAACTATTTAAATTAAATTCATAATATACAAAAATTTCTCTTTATAATTAATAAATTTAAAGGTAATCAATGTAATATTAATAATAAATATTCTCGTCTTACACCAGAAGAAAAAAAATATGTTCCTGAATACACCTTTCCATGTTGTCTATAAGCAAATAAATATAAAGTATAAGCTGCTCTAAAGAAAGATAATAAAGCCAAACTAATTATAGTTAATCAAGATCAACTAACAATTCTATTTAATAAAGAGATTTCTCCTAATAAGTTTAAAGTAGGAGGAGCAGCTATATTCCCTGAACATAATAAAAATCATCATAAAGCTATTCTTGGTATAAAGTTTAATATTCCCTTATTAATTAATAAACTTCGTCTTCCTATTCGTTCATAAGAAATATTAGCTAAACAAAATAACCCAGAAGAACATAATCCATGAGCTAATATTAAAGTATAAGACCCTCTTAATCCTCAATAAGTTATTGTTAATAACCCTCTTAAAACAATTCCCATATGAGCAACAGAAGAATAAGCAATTAAAGCCTTTAAATCTATTTGTCGTAAACAAATTAAACTAACTAATACCCCCCCAATTAAACTAATTCTAATTCAAATAAAATTAAATTTTATACCTATAATTTGTAATAAAGAGAAAACCCGTAATAATCCATATCCTCCTAATTTTAATAAAATACCAGCTAAAATTATTGACCCTGAAACAGGAGCTTCTACATGAGCCTTAGGTAATCATAAATGAACTAAAAATATTGGTATTTTTACTAAAAAAGCAAATACTATACATAAATATAAAAATTCTAAATTATACAACTTACAATAATTTAAAAGAATAATATTTATAGTAAAATCATTATTTTTAATATAAAAAATACCAATTAATAAAGGTAAAGAAGCTAATAAAGTATAAAACAATAAATAAACTCCAGCTTGTAAACGTTCAGGCTGATACCCTCATCCTAAAATTAAAAATAAAGTAGGAATTAAACTACTTTCAAAAAATAAATAAAACATAAATAAACTTATTGAACTAAAAGTCAAAATTAATATTAATAATAAAAATAAAATTATAAATAAAAATAAATTTGTATAATTATTTAATCGTACAACTCTTTCTCTTGCTATTAACATTAAAGCACAAATTCAAAAACTTAATAAAATTAATCCATAAGAAACTATATCTATTCCAAAATAATATGAGATATTACAAAAATAATATATTGAACTAATTTTAATTATAAATAAAAAGGCTCCTAAAAAAAGCAAATTTTGAACCATTCAATAAATATTTTTATAAAATATAAAAACATTCATAAACAAAATTATAAAAATAAACTTTAACATTGTAAAATAGAAAAACTTTGAAAATAATCATTACCATGAGTACGAATTATAGATACCAAAATTGATAAACCTAAAACTCCTTCACAAACACAAAAAGTTAAAAAAAACATTCTAAAATACCCTTCATAATTTATAAAATTTAATATAAAAAATAATAATATAAATAATATTAAAACTATAAATTCTAAACTTAATAAAGTACACAATAAATGTTTTCGGGTTGAAATAAAAACAATACATCCAAATATAAATATAACAATTATAAAATAATATAATAAAAAATTTGACATTAATTGTTTTAATAGTTTAACAAAAACATTAGTCTTGTAAACTAAAAATAAAAATTATTTTTTTAAAACTTCAAGAAAAAAGAAATCTCTTTGTCACTAACTCCCAAAGTTAATATTTTAAATAAACTATTTCTTGATATTATAATAATTATATTCTTATGTTTTATTACTAGTTTTATTTTTATACAAATAAAACACCCTTTAGCTATAGGATTAATATTATTAATTCAAACCTTTTTAACATGTTTAATAACAGGAATCTATGCAAAAACTTTTTGATTTTCTTATGTTTTATTTTTAATTTTTATAGGAGGAATATTAGTTTTATTTATTTATGTTACTTCTTTATCTTCAAATGAAATATTTTCAATATCATTTAAACTAAGTTTTATTTCAATTATAATAATTTTTCTATTTATTATAATTTCATACTTTTTTGATAATTCAATAATAGAAAATTTTATTAAAAATAATGATAGAATTCAATTATTTAACCAAAATAATTTATTTTATGAAAATTTTTTATCCTTAAATAAAATATACAACTTTCCAACTAATTTAATTACTTTATTATTAATTAATTATTTATTTTTAACTTTATTAGTAACTGTAAAAATTACTAAAAAAAATTATGGGCCACTTCGACCTATAAACTAATGAATAAACCATTACGAAAAAGACACCCTTTAATTAGAATTGCTAATAACGCTTTAGTAGATTTACCAGCTCCATCAAATATTTCAGCTTGATGAAATTTTGGATCATTACTTGGACTTTGCTTAGTAATCCAAATTCTTACAGGCTTATTTTTAGCTATACATTATACAGCAGACATTGAAACAGCTTTTGATAGTGTTAATCATATTTACCGAGATGTTAATAATGGATGATTTTTACGAATTTGTCATGCTAACGGAGCATCATTTTTTTTTGCTTGTTTATTCACACATGTAGGACGAGGAGTTTATTATAACTCTTATTTATATGTTCCAACATGAATAATTGGAGTAATTATTTTATTTATAGTAATAGCAACAGGATTTTTAGGTTATGTTCTTCCATGAGGACAAATGTCATTTTGAGGAGCAACAGTAATTACAAATTTATTATCTGCAGTTCCTTATTTAGGAACCGACTTAGTACAATGGATTTGAGGAGGATTTGCGGTAGACAATGCAACATTAACTCGATTTTTTACATTTCACTTTGTTCTACCATTTATTATTGCTGCTTTAACAATAATTCACTTGTTATTTTTACATCAAACAGGATCTAATAACCCATTAGGATTAAATAGAAATGTTGATAAAATTCCTTTCCACCCATATTTTATTTATAAGGATGTTATAGGATTTATTATTTTTATTTGAATTTTAATCGGATTTATTTGAAAATTTAATTATTTATTAATAGACCCTGAAAATTTCATTCCTGCTAATCCTTTAGTTACTCCTGTTCATATTCAACCAGAATGATATTTTTTATTTGCTTATGCTATTCTTCGATCAATTCCTAATAAATTAGGGGGAGTAATCGCTTTAGTTTTATCTATTGCAATTTTAATAATTCTTCCTTTTACTCATACAAGTAAATTCCGAGGATTACAATTTTATCCTTTAAATCAAATTTTATTTTGAAATATAGTAATTATTGCATCATTATTAACATGAATCGGAGCTCGACCAGTAGAAGATCCTTATGTGTTAACAGGTCAAATTTTAACTGTTTTATACTTTTCTTATTTTTTAATTAATCCTTTATTATCTAAATATTGAGATAAATTATTAAATTAATTAATAAGCTTTTATAGTGTATGTCTTGAAAACATAAGAAAGAAGTAAAGTCTTCTATTAATTTAATACTAAAAAAAGTTCATTAAAATAATAAAGATAATACACCCAACTTTACCCCAATAAAAAAAAATAAATAATTTAAAGATATAGGTAAAAAACTTTTTCAAGCTAAATATATTAATTTATCATATCGAAATCGAGGTAAAGTCCCCCGTACTCAAATAAATAAAAAAGAAATTATTGTTAACTTAAAAAAAAATAATAATCTATAAATATCACTTCCTAAAAATATTACACTAAATAATATACTTATAAATAAAATACTTGAATACTCAGCTAAAAAAATTAAAGCAAATCCCCCACTACTATATTCAACATTAAATCCTGATACTAATTCTGATTCACCTTCAGCAAAATCAAAAGGAGTACGATTAGTTTCAGCTAAACAAGAAGCAAATCAAACTAATCCTAAAGGAAAACAAAATAAAATAAATCAAGTATATTTTTGAAATAAATAAAAATTTAAAAAATTATAATCTCCAATTAAAAAAATAAAACTTAATAAAATTAAAGCTAAACTTACTTCATAAGAAATTGTTTGAGCAACCGCTCGTAATCCCCCTAATAAAGCATAATTTGAATTAGAAGATCATCCTGCAACTATTACTGTATAAACCCCTAAACTAGTAATACATAAAAAAAATAATACACCTAAATTAAAAGAATATAATTTAATTAAATATGGAATACATATTCAAATTAATAAAGATAGAAATAAAGAAAAAATAGGAGAAAAATAATAAAAAATATAATTAGATAATAAAGGATAAGTTTGTTCCTTAGTAAATAATTTCACAGCATCTCTAAAAGGTTGTAATAAACCTATAAATCCTACTTTGTTAGGACCTTTACGAATTTGAATATATCCTAAAACCTTTCGTTCTAAAAGAGTTAAAAAAGCAACTCCTACTATAACACAAATTACTAATAATAAACTTCCAATTAATGATAATAATAAATCTATATAAAACAATACTATTTATAATTATTAAATTATATTTATAAATTCTAAATTTATTGCACTAATCTGCCAAAATAGTTATCTAATATTAATATTAATCATATTATTAAAATCTATATTTCTTATATTAGGTCCTTTCGTACTATAACATAATAATTAATTAAGGATAGAAACCAACCTGGCTTACGCCGGTTTGAACTCAGATCATGTAAGAATTCAAAGGTCGAACAGACCTAAACTTTAAACTTCTACACCTAAAAATAACTCTTAATCCAACATCGAGGTCGCAATCTTTTTTGTCGATATGAACTCTAAAAAAAAATTACGCTGTTATCCCTAAGGTAACTTAAATTTTTAATCAATAAAACTGGATCATTTATTCATATATTTATGTTAATAAATTTTAAAAGTTTTTTAAATTTTAATATCACCCCAATAAAATTTTTTATTAAATTATAAATTTTAAAATTCTTTTTAATTTATAAATAACAAAAATAAAGATCTATAGGGTCTTCTCGTCCTTTAATTTTATTTTAACTTTTTAATTAAAAAATAAAATTCTATATAATTTTAAAAAAGACAGTATATATCTCATTCAACCATTCATACAAGCCTCCAATTAAAAGACTAGTGATTATGCTACCTTCGCACAGTCAAAATACTGCGGCCCTTTAATTTATATCAGTGGGCAGGTTAGACTTTAAATTTAATTCAAAAAGACATGTTTTTGATAAACAGGTGAATATATATTTTGCCGAATTCCTTATTTAAACCTTTCATAAATAATTATTTATAAAAATTTTATATACTAATTTTATCATAATTTATAAATTTTTATTATTAAAATTTATATTTTAATAAATAATTTAATTTTATAATAAATAATTAAATTTTTAAAATAAATTATAACAAATTTATTAATAATAGCTATTTTTAAGCTTATATTTATTAAATAATTAATTTAAAATTTAAAAATTTATTTTAAAGCTAATCCCTTAAAATATTAATCTTATAAATTAAATTATTTATATTAATTAAATAATTTAAATTTATAAGTCTAAATTAAATTTATTTCTTAAAAAACTAGATATATTTTAAAACGATTAACATTTCATTTCTAATTATATATTAAAAATAATTATTCCACAGTAACTTTTATATATAATTAAATCTTTAAAATTCGAGAAAAATTAATATAATAATTTTTTATTTAATAAACCCTGATACACAAGGTACAATAAATTAAATTTTCTTTTAAAATAAAAATTTTTCAAATTATTTCAATTTTCTTTTACAATACAAATAAACTATAATTAAAATTATTTTTTCTTTATAAAATACTAAAACTTAAAATTTTAAAATTATTTTTATTAAATAAATTAAATAAATAAATAAAATTAATAAATAAAATCTAATCAATTTAAATTGATTTGCACAAATTTCTTTTCAATGTAAATGAAATACTTTACTAATTAAGCTTTAAATTGTCTTTCTAGATACACTTTCCAGTACATCTACTATGTTACAACTTATCTTATTTTAAAAATAAGAACGATGGGCGATATGTACATATTTTAGAGCTAAAATCATATAAATAATCTATTTTATATTACTTTCAAATCCACTTTCAAATCTTTATTTCAAAAAATTATCCATATTAAATAAATTTATTGTAATCCATCTCTACTTAAACATAAACTGCACCTTGACCTGACATATTATTTTATTAAATATTAAGAAAATTTTATCTTATAATATATTCTGATGACGGCGATATACAAATTAAACAAATTTAAGTAAGGTTCAATGTGGACTATCAATTACAGGACAGATTCCTCTGAATAGACTAAAATACCGCCAAATTTTTTAAATTTTAAGAATATAACTAATACTACTTTAGTATGCTCATATTTATTTTTAATAATAGGGTATCTAATCCTAGTTTATTATAAAAAGTTTATAGCTTAAATTATTTTTTAAATTAATAATAAATAAATTTAAAAATTTCACCTAATAAATTTATATTTATATTAAAATTTGATTAATTTAACTAATACTAAAAATTTTTATTTGTATTATTTGTATAACCGCGGTAGCTGGCACAAATTTTACCAATACTATATATTATTACTAATACAAAATTTCTTTTTTATATTAATATTGATCACTGCGAATAAATAAACTAAATAATTTTTTAAAAATTAAATAAATTCACACAAAAATTTACATGTAAAATAAAATAATAATAAAAATATTAACCAAAATAAAATAATATATTTTATAATATAATAAACATTAGTAATTAATTTAAAATTTAAGTAAAATAATGTATAAACAAATAAATAAATAATTAATAAAATAAAAATATAAAATATTAAATTTCAATAAAAAATAGTGTAAGCCTTCCCATTGCTCAAAAAAAAACCCCTAATTTTTTTTTGTATATAATATTTATAAATATAATCCCCATTTTATTATTTACAATATTATTATATCTTTTAATTATTTAATATATTTATAATAATTTATTATATAATAATTATCAATTATTTATATATATATATACTAATATTACATTAAATTTAAATTATTTTTTAAACAATAATATTTAGTAGACCCTATTCTTTTTTTTTTTTTTTTTTTATTATATAAAATTTTATTTTTTATATATCTATTTATCTATATATATATATATATTATAAATTTTTATATATATACCCTATTTATATATAACTATCAGTATTTTATAGTAAATATTAATATACTAATAATTTTTTTTTTAAGTTACACTTAAGACCCTTAGGCTTATAGATACCTCACTATTGTTTATATTAGTTCCTTAATTAATCTTTTTTTTTCATTTATAGTTAATATTATATATTTATATATATATAGATATATTATTAAATTTATATATTAATAAATGTTTATATATTATATAAATATTTATATTATAATGGTTTTTTTTTTGGACCATTTCTTTTAAAATGACATAAAAAAAA